ATAGTAATTGATTAGTAATTAATTCGTAATTGATGCGATTTGTACATAAATATAAAGGTTATAATACTAGAATTTATACTTTATTTAGTATTTTGTTGAATATCTTATTTTTTCTTTTTTTTTTATTTATTGGTTTATTTTGCAGTAACCGCAGCTAGTCACAATATAAATTTCAATGAACTAAGTCAATGAGTTATATATAGGAAAAAATTTGAAAAAAAAAACTACACAAATAAAACATATCATTTTATGTATAGTAGTGGGGAATTATGGGACAAAAAATACATCCGCTTGGTTTCAGACTTGGTACAACTCAAAGTCATGATTCTCTTTGGTTTGCACAACCAAGAAATTATTCCGAGAATATACAAGAAGATAAAACAATACGAGATTGTATCCAAAATTATATACAAAAAAATATAAAAGTATCCTCAGGTGTCGAGGGAATTGGGCAGATAAAGATTCAAAAAAGAATCGATCTGATTCAAGTCATAATATATATGGGATTTCCAAAATTATTAATAGAAAGTAAGCCTCAAAAAATAGAAGAATTACAGACGAATATGCAAAAAAAACTGAATTGTGTAAATCGAAAACTAAACATTGCTATTGCAAGAATTGCAAATGCTTATAAACACCCTAATATTCTTGCAGAATTTATAGCCGGACAATTAAAAAATAGAGTTTCGTTTCGGAAAGCAATGAAAAAAGCTATTGAATTAACTGAACAAGCGGGTACAAAAGGAGTTCAAGTACAAATTGCAGGACGTATCGACGGAAAAGAAATTGCACGTGTTGAGTGGATAAGAGAAGGTAGGGTTCCTCTACAAACCATTCGAGCTAAAATCGATTATTGTTGTTATACAGTTCGAACTATTTATGGGGTTTTAGGAATCAAAGTTTGGATATTTCTAAACAAAGAATAAAAAATTTTTATTTATCTTCAATGTGTCATATTTATTTTAAATAAAACAAAAAATGAAAAATTACTTCATTTGATTTTTATTCCCTAAAAATTTTCAATTTTATAAGATTGAATTGACCAAAAAATCAAATGAATCGTTTGATATTGATCGTATTGCTATGCTTAGTGTGCGACTCGTTAGTTTTTTTCGAACGGTTCCAATTTAACAAAAAAACCGATTCATGGTATAAATTAATTTAAAAGAACTAATAACCAACTCGCCACTTCGGATTATCTAGATCTTAAAGAATTAGTCAACACAAAAAATAGAAAAAAGGATAGGATATATATATTCATAATATTATTATATCAACTGAAATATTGTGCAACATTCAAAATATTAGTTGTAAAGCAATAAGAATATACGGATAAATGAAGGGGTGAAAGAAAGAGAGAAATATATATATATGAATGATATAGAATTCGAATATGTAAAGGTCTATGGGTCATCTCAAAAAAGGTAGTGTAATAAAGCATCAATATATATTAAAGGATATATATGCATATATATGAATATATTCGTAACATAAACAAATTAAGAGCTCTGAATCAATAAAAACTGAGAAGATTGATTCAAGAAAAAAGAAATATTCTAAAAAAATCTTACTATTAGATATGAGAGAGCTCCATTGTAGAATTCAGACCTAACCATTAATCGAGAAGCGGCGGGAACGACGAAACCTGTAAATACTTAAGATTTTATTAAAAACAAATCTTAATGATTCATTAGGTGGGATGGCGGAAGAAACCAAAAAAAAAGCAATTCATTTTTTTAGGAGTTGTGCCCTACATTACATTTGAATTTGATAAAAAAAGAGTAAATATTCGCCCGCGAGAATTTTGATTTTATTGAATTTTTTTTTTATTCTATAATTCGAATTATATTACTAATATTTTTCTAATTATAGGATTGGCAAAAATAATAAAAAAAAAAATTCAAGATTCATTAGAACATTATAATATAACAAAACAACATTCTCTAGTTATATACAGATAACAAAAATTGTTTATTTATAAGAATACATAACATATTCAGTTATATATCAAATATATATCAAAACAAGATATAAAAATTTGGAATAGACCGATAGATTCTATGAAATCTCAAAAAATCCCTCGATTCGATTATTGATTAAACATATGAATATTAGTACATGTTATTGTATCGATTAAATCTATTTATATATAGAAATGCTTCATTTGCGAGGAGCCGTATGAGGTGAAAATCTCATGTACGGTTCTGTAATAGAGATGGAATTGAGAAACAACCATCAATTATAACCCCCAAAGAACCAGATTTCGTAAACAACATAGAGGAAGAATGAAAGGAATATCTTATCGAGGTAATCATATTTGTTTCGGAAGATATGCTCTTCAGGCACTTGAGCCCGCGTGGATAACATCTAGACAAATAGAAGCGGGACGGCGGGCAATGTCACGAAATGTTCGCCGAGGAGGACAAATATGGGTACGCATATTTCCAGACAAACCAGTTACAGTAAGACCTACTGAAACACGCATGGGTTCAGGAAAGGGATCTCCCGAATATTGGGTAGCTGTTGTTAAACCTAAGAAAATACTGTATGAAATGGGTGGGATACCAGAAAATATAGCAAGAAAGGCTATTTCAATAGCAGCATCCAAAATGCCTATACGAACTCAATTCATTATTTCAGGATAATAATTCAAGATAATAATTAGAATAAAAGGAAAGAGGTCTTTAAGATGAAAACAAAAAAATGCAATTGTAGATTCCCTTTTTTGAACACAGAATATTTTAACCTCAATCTTTGGACTGAAAGAATAAAAAATGATATGATTCAACCTCAAACTCATTTGAATGTGGCTGATAACAGCGGAGCACGCGAACTGATGTGTATTCGAATCCTAGGAGCTAGTAATCGACGATATGCTTATATTGGTGACATTGTTGTTGCTGTAATCAAAGAAGCAGTACCAAATACGAACTTAGAAAGATCAGAAGTGATCAGAGCTGTAATTGTACGTACTTGTAAAGAACTCAAACGTAGCAACGGGATAATAATTCAGTATGATGATAATGCTGCTGTTGTCATTGATCAAGAAGGAAATCCAAAAGGAACTCGAATCTTTTGCGCAATCGCCCGGGAATTAAGACAGTTAAATTTCACTAAAATAGTTTCATTAGCACCTGAGGTATTATAAGACGAAACCATAATATGGATACATTATTTTGTGAAAAAAAGGATTAATTAATCTAGTTTATCTCACATATATCCCTTTTAGAATAATTATTATAATTATTATTAAGTATTAGAAGTAGCAATTATTATATATTTCCGATATATTTCAGATTAATACCGGATAACCGAAAATAAAGAAAATATATAGAAAGAAAATATATAAAAGAATATATAGAATAAAAAGAATAGATAGAAATAGAAAAAAAAGAGAATAATAAATAGAAAAAGGAGCATGTTGATTATATAGAAAGCAAGGGGCAAGAATCATTTTCTTTTACTATGGGTAAGGATACCATCGCTAATATAATAACCTATATACGAAATGCTGATATGAATAAAAAAGGAATGGTTCAAATACCATTTACTAACATCACAGAAAACACTGTAAAAATACTTTTACGAGAGGGTTTTGTGGAAAACGTCAGAAAACATATAGAAAACGATAAATATTTTTTAGTTTTAACTCTACGGTACAGAAGAAATAGGAAAGGATCATCTAAAAGTTTTTTAAATTTAAAAAGGATCAGTACACCCGGTTTACGAATATATTCTAATTATCAACGAATCCCCCGAATTTTAGGGGGCATGGGGATTGTAATTCTTTCAACCTCTCGAGGTATAATGACAGATCGAGAGGCTCGATTAGAAAGAATAGGCGGAGAAGTTTTATGTTATATATGGTAATCTTTCTAACATCCTAATTATATGGGAAATTTCTATCCATTTTTGTAAAAAAGAAAGAGAGAAAACGAAAATTTAGAATATCACTTCACACGCCCTTATATACAAGGGTGAATACGCGAAGCGGGTTTAACTAGAATAAAATAGGGGATTCACGAAGATTTAATTCCTAAATAAAAAACTTCCCCAGGGTATGTTTCAGATTTCTTTATACAATTAATGCAAATTGGATCCAAATTGGATTATAGGTTATATTTCCGAAAAGATTTGAATACTTTTTTATATGTATACAATCGGAAAAGAAAAAAGTATTAAGTCATTCAATTTAATTAGGATGGTTTTCAACTTCAACATTATTTTTGCAGGGCGGGCTACAATTACAAGTTCAAACTGTAAGGAAACCTTATTTTCTTCCAAAATTTTTAGATTAACTTTTTAAGGAATGATAAATATGAAAATAAGGGCCTCCGTTCGTAAAATTTGTGAAAAATGTCGATTGATTCGAAGACGGGGGCGAATTATAGTAATTTGTTCCAATCCAAGACATAAACAAAGACAAGGATAATATTTTCACAAACGAAGGCTTTCTAAAAAAATAGAAAAGAAAATATAAAAAAATAGAATATAGAAAAAGAAAATCGAATATTAAGTCTAGTTATAAACTAGTTAAAAAAAAAAAATGAAAGGATCCGTTTTTGACATGAAATGGATATATCCATACCATATATCTTGGACTTCTTTTTATGAAATAATGAAATATGGCAAAACCTATACCTAAAATGAGTTCGCGTAAAAATGGGCGTATTAGTTCGCGTAAACATACTCGTAAAATACCAAAAGGAGTTATTCATGTGCAAGCTAGTTTCAACAATACTATTGTGACTATTACAGATGTACGAGGTCGGGTGATTTCTTGGTCCTCCGCCGGTACTTGTGGATTCAAAGGTACACGAAGGGGAACACCCTTTGCCGCTCAAACGGCAGCAGGAAATGCTATCCGAACAGTAACGGATCAAGGCATGCAAAGAGCAGAAGTGATGATAAAAGGTCCCGGTCTGGGAAGAGATGCGGCATTAAGAGCTATTCGTAGAAGTGGTATACTATTAAATTTTATACGAGATGTAACCCCTATG